GTTATTGTAGCTTATCGCAAAGCATGGCACTGAAGTTGCCAAGATGGGTAACCAATATACCCCAAAAACACAAAGATTTGGTCCTAGCCTTACTGTTATTTTTTACTAAACTTACACATGCAAGTATCGGCACACCAGTGAAAATGCCCTAACAGTCCTATCAGACAAAAGGAGCAGGTATCAGGCACACCACGATAGCCCAAAACACCTAGCTTTGCCACACCCCCAAGGGTATCTCAGCAGTGATAAAAATTAAGCAATAAGCATAAGCTTGACTTAGTTACAGTAAACAGAGTTGGTCAATCTTGTGCCAGCCACCGCGGTTATACAAGAAACTCAAATTAACAGAAAATCGGCGTAAAATGTGACTAAAATTATAATCTAAAAAATTAAGGTAAACCCTCCACTCAACTGTCATACGTAAAAGTATACATTACCCCAATATGAAAATAACCTTAATGTAAAACAGAATTATTCGAACCCACGATCGCTAAGACACAAACTGGGATTAGATACCCCACTATGCTTAGCCCTAAACTCAGATATTTAATACACAAAAATATCCGCCAGAGAACTACGAGCAAAACGCTTAAAACTCTAAGGACTTGGCGGTACCTCAAACCCCCCTAGAGGAGCCTGTTCTATAATCGATAATCCACGATCCACCTCACCATCTCTTGCCAATCCCGCCTATATACCACCGTCACCAGCTTACCCCATGAGGGCATTAAAGTAAGCAAAATAACTAAAAGTTAACAAGTCAGGTCAAGGTGTAGCTTATTGAGATGGGAAGAAATGGGCTACATTTTCTATACTAGAAATAAATTTACGGAAAGGAACTATGAAATAAGTCCCACAAGTAGGATTTAGCAGTAAACCGGGATCATGAATACCCGATTTAAGTCGGTCCTGAGGTGCGCACACACCGCCCGTCACCCTCCTCAAATAATCCAACCATCATTAAATAAACCCACAACAAACAAACAGATGAGGCAAGTCGTAACAAGGTAAGTACACCGGAAGGTGTACTTGGAACATTCAAAATATAGCTTAATCAAAAGCATTCAGCTTACACCTGAAAGACGTACATTAAAACAGGAATATTTTGAGCAACAACCTAGCCCAACCAAAAACAAAAAACTTAACAAACAAAACCATCCCATCAAAACCAACCAAAACATTTTCACCATCTTAGTATAGGCGATAGAAAAGATTGTTGGAGCAATAGAAATAGTACCGCAAGGGAAAGATGAAAAACAATGAAATACTCACTAAGCCATAAAAAGCAAAGATTAATCCTTATACCATTTGCATCATGATTTAGCCAGCATACTACAAGCAAAGAGCCCTAAAGTCTGAACCCCCGAAACCAAGTGAGCTACTTAAAGGCAGCCGCATCAAGGCTACAATCCGTCTCTGTGGCAAAAGAGTGGAAAGACCTATAAGTAGAGGTGAAAAGCCTAACGAACTTGGTGATAGCTGGTTGCTCAATAAAAGAATTTAAGTTCAACCTTAAACCTTCTAAAAACACCCCAAAGTAAAAAGAAAAGTTTAAGATTTATTCAATTGGGGTACAGCCCAATTGAAAAAGGATACAACCTAATCAACGGAGGACAAAATATTAAAATACAACAACCGTAGGCCTTAAAGCAGCCATCACCAAAGAAAGCGTCAAAGCCCCCCCCCCACCCATCAAACATTAACATAAAATTTTTTCCCCTAACAATATTGAGCCACTCTACTTAAATAGAGGAACTAATGCTAAAATGAGTAACAAGAAGATAAAACTTCTCTAACGCGCTAGCTTAAGTCAAAACAGACAAACTACTGACTATTAACAACCACCTCTATAAAACAACAACATTTTAAACCACCCTATAGACCTAACTGTTAACCCAACACAGGAGCGCACATAAGAAAGATTAAAATTTGTAAAAGGAACTAGGCAAATAAACGAGCCCGACTGTTTACCAAAAACATAGCCCCTAGCCACACAAGTATTAGGGGTAATGCCTGCCCAGTGACACTGTTAAACGGCCGCGGTATCCTAACCGTGCAAAGGTAGCGTAATCACTTGTCTTTTAAATAAAGACTAGAATGGATGGCCAAACGAGGTTCTACCTGTCTCTTACAAATAATCAGTGAAATTGATCTTCCTGTGCAAAAGCAGGAATAACATTATAAGACGAGAAGACCCTGTGGAACTTCAAATACAAATCAACTATCCTCGATACCCGCCTACGGGCCCATATCAAACTAGCACATGATTTATATTTTCGGTTGGGGCGACCTTGGAGTAAAATAAAACCTCCAATAAAAGAATTCTCTCTAAACCTAGACCTACCACCCAAAGTGCTTCCGGCAAAACGATCCAATATAATTGATCAACGAACCAAGCTACCCCAGGGATAACAGCGCAATCCCATCCTAGAGTCCCTATCGACGATGGAGTTTACGACCTCGATGTTGGATCAGGACATCCTGATGGTGCAGCCGCTATCAAGGGTTCGTTTGTTCAACGATTAATAGTCCTACGTGATCTGAGTTCAGACCGGAGCAATCCAGGTCGGTTTCTATCTATAAACTTAAGTCTTTTCTAGTACGAAAGGACCGAAAAGACAAGGCCTATATTAAAAACAAGCCTTACCTTACATTAGTGAAAACAACTCAACTGATAATAAGACAAACAAATCACAGCCCTAAAAAAGGGCCAAATTGGGATGGCAGAGCCAGGTGTAAATGCAAAAGGCCTAAACCCTTTATTCAGGGGTTCAATTCCCCTTTCCAATTATGAAAATACTACTAATCAACCTAATATCCCCACTAATATACATAATCCCAATCCTCATTGCTGTAGCTTTCTTCACCCTAATTGAACGAAAAGTACTAGGCTATATACAACTTCGAAAAGGTCCTAACGTTGTAGGACCACAAGGACTACTACAACCAGTAGCAGACGGCGTAAAATTATTTATTAAAGAACCAATCTACCCACTAAACTCATCAATTATATTATTTACCATTTCACCAATCATAGCTCTAACACTAGCCCTATCAATCTGACTCCCCCTTCCTATACCCTTCCCACTAGCCGACCTTAACTTAGGCCTTTTATTCCTAATTGCCATTTCCAGTTTCATGGCCTATTCAATCTTATGGTCCGGATGAGCTTCAAACTCAAAATATGCCCTTATAGGAGCCCTACGGGCAGTAGCTCAAACTATCTCATATGAAGTAACTTTGGGAATTATTCTACTTTCCATAATCCTTTTCTCAGGGGGATTTAATATACAAACATTTACAACAGTACAAGAACCTATATACTTAATATTCTCCTCCTGACCATTAATGACAATATGATATATTTCTACACTAGCCGAAACTAACCGAGCACCATTTGATTTGACCGAAGGTGAATCTGAACTCGTATCAGGATTCAACGTTGAATACGCTGCTGGCCCCTTTGCCCTATTCTTCCTAGCAGAATACGCAAACATCCTAATAATAAACACTCTAACCACCATCCTATTTCTAAACCCCGCCCACATCAACAATACTCCAGAACTATTCACCATATCTCTAATCTCAAAGGCAATACTTTTATCAGCGGGATTTCTATGAATTCGAACCTCCTACCCACGATTCCGATATGACCAACTTATACACCTCCTATGAAAAAACTTTCTCCCAATTACCCTAGCACTATGCTTTTGACACATATCAATACCAATCGCCTTATCAGGACTCCCACCAATACCATAGGACACGTGCCTGAATTAAAGGACCACCTTGATAGGGTGAATAATAGAGGTTAAAACCCCCTCGTCTCCTTAGAAAAATAGGACTTGAACCTACACCAGAGAGATCAAAACTCCCCATACTTCCATTATACTATATCCTAGTAAAGTCAGCTAATTAAGCTCTTGGGCCCATACCCCAAAAATGTTGGTTAAAATCCTTCCTGTACTAATGAATCCACACGCAAGCACAATCATTACTACCAGCCTAATCATAGGACCACTACTCACAATCTCCAGTGACCATTGAATCTTAGCATGAATAGGACTAGAAATTAGTACCCTAGCTATTACCCCATTAATTGCCAAACAACATCACCCCCGAGCAATCGAAGCAGCTACTAAATATTTCCTAACACAAGCAGTTGCCTCAACACTAATCTTAGCTTCTAGCACTACCAATGCGTGACAAACAGGTCAGTGAGACATTACCCAAATATCAAACACACCATCATGTGTTATCCTCACCGCAGCCCTAGCCATAAAACTGGGACTGGCCCCCTTCCATTTCTGACTGCCAGAAGTACTACAAGGAACCACTACAACAACAGCAATAATCTTAACCACCTGACAAAAATTAGCACCACTATCCCTACTACTAATAACAGCCCAATCTATAAACACATTCTTAATAGTGATACTAGGATTAACATCTATTATTACTGGAGGATGGGGTATGCTAAATCAAACCCAACTATGAAAAATCATAGCATTTTCCTCCATCGCCCATCTGGGATGAATAATCACAAGTCTTACCTTATCCCCAAAACTCATAATATTGACATTCTGTACATACACCATTATAACCTCTACAATATTCTTAATAATTAACCTCCTAGAAACAAACAAAGTCTCTGTAATAATAACATCGTGGACAAAGCTACCAATACTGAACGCCACAATAATACTTATCCTTATATCAGTAGCAGGTCTACCACCACTAACAGAATTTATGCCCAAATGATTAATCATTCAAGAACTATCTATACAACATATATGCTTCACCGCTACTACAATAGTCATTATATCAATGCTCAGCCTCTTCTTCTACCTACAAACCTCATACCAAGCAACTATCACATTATCTCCAAATTCCACTAGCTCTTCACAACAATGACGACACAAACCCAATCAAAAATATTATCTAACCCTAATAATTATACTATCCACTACCCTACTTCCACTCGTACCCACCTTATTAACCATTATTTAGAAACTTAGGATCTGACCACACCCAAACCAGGGGCCTTCAAAGCCCCAAACAAGAGATAAAACCTCTTAGTTTCTGCTAAGACCTACAAGACTTTATCTTATATCTAATGAATGCAACTCAAACACTTTAATTAAGCTAAGGCCTTACTAGACAAATGGGCCTCGATCCCATAACAATTTAGTTAACAGCTAAATACCCAATCCAGCGGGCTTTTGCCTACTTTTCCCGCTCTCTAAAAAAGCGGGAAAACCCCGACACCGATAAAAGTGTATCTTCAAATTTGCAATTTGATATGAAAATTTCACCACGGAGTTTGATAAGAAGAGGAATCAAACCTCTATAAAAAGGTCTACAGCCCAACGCTTAAACATTCAGCCATCTTACCTGTGTTTTTAACCCGCTGATTTTTTTCTACAAACCACAAAGACATTGGCACCTTATATTTGATTTTCGGGGCCTGAGCAGGTATAGTAGGCACAGCATTAAGTTTATTAATCCGCGCAGAATTAAGCCAACCTGGAGCCCTCCTAGGGGACGACCAAATCTATAATGTTATCGTTACAGCCCATGCCTTTATCATAATTTTCTTCATGGTTATACCCGTTATAATCGGCGGCTTTGGAAACTGACTTGTACCTTTAATGATCGGAGCGCCAGATATGGCATTCCCACGTATAAACAATATAAGCTTCTGGCTTCTACCACCATCCCTACTTTTACTTCTGGCCTCCTCAGGAATTGAAGCAGGCGCAGGCACAGGCTGAACTGTGTACCCACCATTAGCTGGAAACCTAGCCCACGCTGGCGCCTCTGTAGATCTAACTATCTTTTCCCTTCACCTAGCAGGTGTGTCATCAATTTTAGGGGCCATCAACTTTATCACCACAGCAATTAACATAAAATCTCCAGCTATATCACAGTACCAAACACCCTTATTTGTGTGATCTGTACTTATTACAGCCGTCCTATTACTACTCTCGCTACCAGTACTCGCCGCAGGTATTACTATATTACTCACAGACCGAAACCTAAATACAACCTTCTTCGACCCTTCAGGGGGAGGGGACCCAATTTTATATCAACACCTGTTTTGATTCTTTGGTCATCCTGAAGTATACATCCTAATCTTACCAGGATTCGGCATGATCTCACATGTTGTCACCTATTACGCTGGTAAAAAAGAACCATTTGGGTACATAGGAATAGTTTGAGCAATAATATCTATCGGATTCCTGGGCTTTATTGTATGGGCCCACCACATATTTACTGTTGGGATAGATGTAGACACCCGAGCTTATTTTACATCCGCAACAATAATTATTGCTATCCCAACAGGAGTAAAAGTATTTAGCTGGCTAGCCACCCTTCATGGAGGGATAATTAAATGAGACGCCGCTATGTTATGAGCACTTGGCTTTATCTTTCTATTTACTATTGGAGGTCTTACAGGCATCGTGCTAGCCAATTCATCCTTAGATATTGTATTACATGATACCTACTACGTAGTAGCACACTTCCATTATGTTCTCTCTATGGGAGCTGTATTCGCTATTATAGCAGGATTCACTCATTGATTCCCACTCTTCACTGGATACTCATTACACCAAACTTGAGCGAAAATCCACTTTGGGGTAATATTTGCAGGCGTTAACATCACCTTTTTCCCCCAACATTTCTTAGGCTTAGCCGGAATACCACGACGTTACTCTGACTACCCAGATGCATACACCCTATGAAATTCTATCTCATCAATCGGATCTCTAATCTCCCTAATAGCAGTAATTATAATAATATTCATTATTTGAGAAGCATTCTCTTCAAAACGAAAAGTAATAACAGTTGAACTCACAACTACTAATGTTGAATGATTACACGGCTGCCCACCCCCATACCACACCTACGAAGAGCCAGCCCATGTTCAAACCCAAGAAAGGAGGGAATCGAACCCCCTTAAACTAGTTTCAAGCCAATCACATAACCTTTATGTTTCCTTCTTATAAGACGTTAGTAAAACACATTACTTAACCTTGTCAAGGTTAAATTATAGGTTTAAACCCTTTACGACTTAATGGCACATCCATTTCAATTAGGATTTCAAGACGCAATATCGCCCATCATAGAAGAACTACACCACTTTCATGATCATACCCTAATAATTGTATTCTTAATTAGCACCCTAGTACTATATATCATCACCTTAATAATAACAACTAAACTAACATATACCAACACTATAAATGCTCAAGAAGTAGAAATAATTTGAACTGTCTTACCAGCTATCGTCCTAATCACCATCGCACTGCCATCCCTACGAGTCCTTTACCTAATAGACGAAATCAACAACCCACACCTGACTATTAAAGCCATAGGACATCAATGATATTGAACATATGAGTACACTGATTACAAAAATCTTGAATTTGACTCCTATATGATCCCAACCCAAAACCTTCCGAACGGACATTTCCGACTTCTAGAAGTAGACCATCGCGTGGTCATGCCAATAGAATCCCCAATCCGAATACTAATCTCAGCCGAAGACGTCTTACACTCATGAGCAATTCCATCATTGGGTGTAAAAGTAGATGCAGTCCCAGGACGATTAAACCAATCAACATTCATTATAGCACGCCCAGGAGTATTCTATGGGCAGTGCTCAGAAATCTGCGGGGCTAACCATAGCTTCATGCCAATTGTAGTAGAATCTGTACCATTAAAACACTTCGAAAATTGATCTTCACTAATACTCTCTTCTTAACCACTATAGAAGCTAAACAGGATAGCGCTAGCCTTTTAAGCTAGAAAAAGAGAACTCCCGCCCTCCTTAGTGACATGCCGCAACTAAACCTCGACCCGTGATTCTTAATTCTCTCCTCCACATGATTAGCATATACTATAGTCCTACAGCCAAAAATTTCATCTTATATATCCGCAAATAGTCCTGCCAACAAAGACAATAAAATAACTAACACAAACCCATGAACCTGGCCATGAACTTAACATTCTTTGATCAATTTATAAGCCCACAAATCCTAGGAATACCATTAATTATTTTAGCCTTACTCATACCATCAATCATCTTCCCAGCCCCAAACAACCGATGATTAACCAACCGCCTGACAACTCTACAAGTATGAACCATCAATTTATTTACAAAACAACTAATACTGCCTATTAACAAAACAGGGCACAAATGAGCCATTATCCTAACATCACTAATAGCCATACTATTAATAACTAACCTATTAGGACTGCTACCATACACATTCACCCCTACCACCCAACTCTCAATAAACATAGGACTAGCCATCCCAATATGACTCGCCACAGTACTCACAGGTCTTCGAAATCAACTAACAACATCACTAGGACATTTACTACCAGAAGGGACTCCAACTCCTCTCATCCCAGTCCTTATTATTATTGAAACAATCAGCCTCTTTATCCGACCTTTAGCCCTAGGTGTACGACTCACAGCTAACCTAACAGCCGGGCACTTATTAATTCAACTTACTTCAACTGCAGTGCTAGCCCTATTACCAACAATAACAACCCTATCTCTTATAACTGCAACCATCCTCCTATTACTAACAATCTTGGAGCTAGCAGTAGCTATGATTCAAGCTTACGTATTTGTCTTGCTTCTATGCCTCTACCTACAAGAAAACATCTAATGGCCCACCAAACACATGCCTACCACATAGTAGACCCAAGCCCATGACCATTAACAGGCGCAGCAGCAGCATTATTTACAACTTCCGGTCTCGCCATATGATTCCACTATAATTCAATATTACTAATAATCCTAGGTTTATCAATCATACTACTCACTATATTCCAATGATGACGAGATGTCGTACGAGAAGGAACCTTCCAAGGACATCATACCCCTCCAGTACAAAAAGGACTACGATATGGCATAATCCTATTCATTACATCAGAAGTATTTTTCTTCATCGGATTCTTCTGAGCTTTTTACCATTCAAGCCTAGCCCCCACACCAGACCTAGGAGGATGTTGACCCCCAACAGGAATTACACCACTAAACCCATTTGAAGTGCCCCTACTAAACACAGCAGTCCTATTAGCCTCAGGTGTAACAATCACATGAGCTCACCACAGCTTAATAGAAGCCAACCGAAGCCAAACCACTCAAGCCCTTAGTCTCACAATTTTACTGGGACTATACTTCACAGCATTACAAGCCATAGAATACTATGAAGCACCGTTCACAATTGCTGATGGTGTATACGGTTCTACATTCTTTGTCGCAACAGGCTTCCACGGATTACACGTAATCATTGGATCCACATTCTTAATTGTATGCATTCCACGACAAATTAAATACCATTTCACCTCCACCCACCACTTTGGATTTGAAGCAGCTGCTTGATACTGACATTTTGTAGACGTTGTATGGCTCTTCTTATACGTATCAATCTATTGATGAGGCTCATACTTTTCTAGTATAATAGTACAAGTGACTTCCAATCACTAAGTTTTAGTTTAATCCTAAAGAAAAGTAATGAATCTAATAATTTCAATCTCAATAATTTACCTAGCCCTACCTACAATCTTAACATTACTAAACTACTGATTCACACTAACAAAACCAGATAACGAAAAATTGTCCCCATACGAGTGCGGCTTCGACCCACTAAAAACCACCCGTCCCCCATTCTCAATTCGATTCTTTCTTAGTAGCAATTTTATTCCTCCTATTTGATTTAGAAATTGCATTACTACTACCCCTACCATGAGCCATTCAACTCCCGCATCCAACTTACACCTTCACCTGGGCCTTCATTATTATATCATTACTAACCCTGGGCCTCCTTTATGAATGAATTCAAGGAGGATTAGAATGAGCAGAATAGATAACTAGTCTAACACAAGACAACTAATTTCGACTTAGTTAATCGTGATTAAATCTCACGGCTATCAAATGATTACATTTATACATTTTACCCCTTTTTGCGCCTTTACCATTAGCACTCTGGGATTTCTATTACACCAAGCCCACCTAATCCCTACCCTACTTTGTCTTGAAGGAATAATACTATCCCTATTTATAGCCCTATCAATATGATCTATTCAACTAGAAGTCTCATCATTTATACTTACCCCCATACTAATATTAACCTTCTCAGCTTGTGAAGCTGGCATGGGCTTATCATTACTAGTTGCATCCTCACGGACTCATGGCTCAAGTCACCTACAAAACCTAAATCTACTACAATGTTAAAAATAATAATTCCAATAATTCTATTACTACCAACAACCATATTATGTAAATCAAAACAACTTTGACCAACTTCGTTAGCCCACAGCTTCTGAATCGCCCTTCTAAGCCTACAATGATTCAAACCTTCTACAGAGCTAACAATTTTCTCCAACTATTACCTAGGAGTAGATCAAATCTCCGCCCCCTTCCTAATTCTATCCTGTTGACTCACCCCAATAATAATTATAGCTGGCCAAAACAATATAACCATAGAACCTACTCCACGAAAACGAACTTTTATCTTTATTACCATTTTACTACAAATCTCACTAATTCTAGCTTTTTCAACAACAGAATTAATCATATTCTTCATCGCATTTGAATCTACATTACTCCCCACACTAGTAATCATTACACGTTGAGGTGGCCAAATAGAACGACTAAACGCCGGAACCTACTTCTTATTTTACACTCTTATCGGGTCTCTGCCACTATTAGTAGCCCTCTTAACCACGCAAACCTTCAGCGGCACCCTATCTATTTGCACATTGCAACTATCCACCTACCCTAGCATAATAAACCCATGAACCCACACAATATGATGACTCGCACTATTTACTGCTTTCATAATTAAAATACCCTTATACGGACTACACCTATGATTACCTAAAGCACACGTAGAGGCCCCAATCGCAGGATCAATAATCCTAGCAGCAGTGTTACTTAAACTAGGGGGATATGGCATTATCCGTATAACAATAACACTAGCCCCACCGTTAAAAATGCTCTCCTACCCCTTCATAATACTTGCACTATGAGGAGTAATCATAACTGGCTTTATCTGCCTACGCCAAACAGACCTAAAATCATTAATTGCTTATTCATCCGTAGGTCATATAGGCTTAGTTATCGCTGCAGCACTAACACGAACTGAATGAGCATGTACCGGAGCCATCACACTTATAATTGCCCACGGTTTAACATCATCAATACTTTTCTGCCTAGCCAACACAAACTATGAACGAACCAATAGCCGAACACTACTTTTAGCCCGAAACATACAACTACTACTACCCTTAATAGGACTATGATGATTCTCAGCTAGTCTGACCAACATGGCCCTTCCGCCAACCATTAATCTAATAGGAGAACTAACCATTATTGTCTCACTATTCAATTGATCAAATACTACAATCCTAATAACAGGATTAGGAACCCTACTAACCGCCGCCTATACCCTATACATACTAATCACCACCCAATGAGGAGAAACCCCTTCATACACAAAAACAATCCCCCCTACCCACACACGAGAACATCTACTCATAATACTTCATATACTACCAATAGCACTACTAATAGCAAAACCAGAATTAATCCAAGGCACCTAAACACCTTGCATCGTTAATATAGTTTCAAAACAAACGTTAGACTGTGGCTCTAAAAATAGGAGTTAAAATCTCCTTATAAACCGAGAGAGGTATTATACAATAAGAACTGCTAACTCCTATATCTGAGACTAACCACCTCAGCTCCCTCACTTTTAAAGGATAGAAGCAATCCACTGGTTTTAGGAACCATTAACCCTTGGTGCAACTCCAAGTAAAAGTAATGACCTCGCTAATAATAAACTCTACCCTCCTTCTAACATTACTCATATTGACATTACCCCTAATAATGCCCATACACCCCATCAAAGAATGACTAGTTACAAAAACAAAAACAACCGTAAAAACAGCATTCTTCACCTCCCTAATTCCATTAATCATTTTCATCCACCTAGACATCGAATCAATCATCACCAATCTCCACTGATTGAACATATTTACATTCAATATCAACATAAGCTTTAAATTTGACCAATACTCCATTATATTTGTACCCATTGCCTTATATGTCACATGATCTATCCTAGAATTCGCTCATTGATATATATCTGCAGACCCCTACATCACAAAATTCTTTAAATACCTACTAACCTTCCTAGTAGTCATAATAATCCTAGTAACAGCCAACAACATACTTCAACTCTTTATTGGCTGAGAAGGGGTAGGAATTATATCTTTCCTACTAATTGGCTGATGACGGGGACGGACAGAAGCAAACTTATCAGCCCTACAAGCTATCCTTTACAACCGCACAGGAGACATTGGACTAATTCTTAGCATATCCTGATTAGCCATAAACATAAACACATGAGAACTCCAACAAATCTTTGCCAACCCCAACCCAATTCCACTACTCCCACTCCTTGGCCTTATCTTAGCTGCAACAGGAAAATCAGCTCAATTCGGCCTTCACCCCTGATTACCAGCAGCCATAGAAGGCCCAACCCCAGTCTCAGCATTACTACACTCCAGTACAATAGTCGTCGCTGGCATCTTCTTACTCATCCGAATCCACCCTATCCTAACTACCAGTAATTTAGCCCTCTCAATCTGTCTATGCCTAGGGGCTACCACCACCCTATTCACAGCATTCTGCGCTCTCACCCAAAATGACATTAAAAAAATTATTGCCTTCTCAACATCAAGCCAACTTGGCCTTATAATAGTAACCATTGGCCTAAACCAACCGCAACTAGCCTTCTTACACATTTCTATACACGCCTTCTTCAAGGCCATGTTATTTTTATGCTCCGGCTCTATCATCCACAACCTCAATGATGAACAAGACATTCGAAAAATAGGAGGACTGCACAAACCCCTACCAATCACCTCCTCATGTTTAACCATTGGCAATATAGCACTAACAGGCATACCATTCATAACTGGATTTTATTCCAAAGACATCATTATCGAAGTTATAAACACCTCATACCTAAACGCCTGAGCCCTACTCCTAACACTAATCGCAACCTCCTTCACTACAATCTATAGCTTACGAATTATAACATTTGTGCAAACAGGACAACCCCGATATCCTTCCACTATATTACTAAATGAAAATAACCCCACAGTCATTAACCCAATCACTCGCCTTGCCATAGGCAGCATTATCGCCGGACTTATCATCTCACTAAACACCATACCACTAAAAACTCCACCCACAACAATACCAACATACATAAAAACCGCAGCACTAACAATAACAATCTTGGGCTTACTAGTAGCTTTAGAGTTAATTTCAATAACCCATAAAATATCCACAAAACCCTCTAACATCCACAACTTCTCTAACTCACTAGCCTACTTCAACACCCTTATTCATCGTTTATTCCCAACAATTAACTTAAAATTCAGCCAAAACACTGCCACCCACTTAATTGACTTATCCTGATATGAAAACATTGGCCCAAAGGGCCTAGTCAAATCACAAATCACCCCAATCACTCTAATCTCATCACAAAAAGGCCTCATCAAAGTCTACATAACTTCATTTATCCTATCAATCATTCTACTATTTATCATAACCTAATCGCACGAAGTACTCCCCGAGATAGCCCACGAATTAACTCTAACACAACAAACAACGTCAACAATAGCCCTCAACCAGCAATCAAAAGCAACCCATTACCAACACAATAAAGCCATGGGACCCCACCAAAATCTAAACGAACAACACATAACCCATCAGCATCCACAGTATTAGCACCAATCCCTTCAATACTCCACAAATCACTATCTATCATTACAAAAGCTAAAACAATAAAAAGGTAATATAATCCATAAAATACCCCTTCCAAACTCATTCAACTCACAGGAAAAGGTTCCGCTATCAACGCAGACGAATACGCAAAAATAACCAACATCCCTCCTAAATAAATTAAAAACAAAACTAAAGAAACAAAAGACCCTCCCATACCAACCAACACCCCACACCCAAATAGCGCACCAAAAATTAAACTAACCACCCCATAATAAGGAGACGGGTTACAAGAAACACCCACCATTCAAAAAACAAAACAAAACCCAAATAAAAACATAAAATACATCATAGTTCTTGCCTGGACTTTAACCAAGACCCGTGATTTGAAAAACCACCGTTGTATTCAACTACAAAAACATTAATGACCACAAATCTACGAAAAACTCACCCAATAATAAAAATCATCAACAACTCATTCATCGATCTCCCAATCCCTCTAATATCTCTGCTTTATGAAACTTCGGATCACTACTAGGCACCTGCCTAATCCTACAAATCACTACCGGAATCTTCCTAGCAATACACTACTCACCAGACATCTCACTAGCATTCTCATCAGTAGCCCATATCACCCGAGACGTACAATACGGATGACTTATCCGCAATATACATGCCAACGGGGCCTCCATCTTCTTCATATGCATTTACCTCCACATTGGCCGAGGACTTTACTATGGCTCATACTTATACAAAGAAACCTGAAACACAGGAATCATCCTACTATTCCTAACTATAGCCACTGCATTCGTAGGTTATGTCCTACCATGAGGTCAAATATCATTCTGGGGCGCCACTGTCATCACCAACCTACTATCGGCCACCCCTTACATTGGCAATACCCTTGTACAATGAATTTGAGGGGGGTTCTCAGTAGACAATGCCACCCTAACCCGATTCTTCACCTTTCACTTTCTACTCCCCTTTGCTATTGCCGGTTTAGCAGCTGTACATTTACTCTTCCTCCACGAAACCGGATCAAACAATCCAACAGGATTAAACTCAAACGCCGACAAAATCCCTTTCCACCCCTACTTCTCATACAAAGACTTACTAGGCCTCATCTTAATACTTACTCTCTTACTTATCCTAGCATTGTTCTTCCCAAACCTCCTAGGTGACCCGGACAACTTCACACCAGCTAATCCATTATCCACTCCCCCCCACATTAAACCAGAATGATACTTCCTCTTCGCCTACGCAATCCTCCGATCTATCCCAAACAAACTAGGAGGCGTACTTGCCCTCATAGCATCTATCCTTGTACTATTTATAATGCCAATCTTACATACATCAAAACAGCGTACAGCTTCATTCCGACCCCTCACCCAAACCTTATTCTGATGTCTAACAGCTGATCTCCTGGTACTCACATGAATCGGAGGACAACCAGTCGAAAATCCATTTATTACCATCGGCCAAGCAGCCTCCATCCTATACTTCATAATCCTCCTAACACTTATCCCCCTCATCGGACTAATTGAAAACAAAATACTAAACCAAAAATACTCTAGTAGCTTAATCCATTAAAGCATTGGTCTTGTAAACCAAAGACTGAAGACTACAATCTTCCTAAAGTAATCAAAAGAGAAGGCTCCAAACCTTCATCCCCGGTCCCCAAAACCGGAATCTTTATTAAACTACCTTTTGGCAACCGCCAAAACCTATATTATTCTCCCGTGCCCAACAGAGAAATGTCTACTACACCCTGCTATGTATATCGTGCATGCAATTTTTTTCCCCTAGCATATCACTAGTAATATTACTGCTTGATCTCTCCAGGAATTAATAAACTTGATTAGCGCATATTATTCTGGTAAGATATGAATATTATTTAGGTATTGTTAAGTTAATGATTTAAGGACATTAGACTTACGTAATTATTTCACACATGGATATGACTCAAGTATTTGGTTATTTCTTAGTCTAGCTAATCACGAGAGATAAGCAACCCTTGTTAGTAAGATACAAAGTTACCAGTTTCAGGCCCATTGTAATGATGGCGTACATAACTGATCTATTCTGGCCTCTGGTTGTTTTTTCAGGCACATAACATTAATAAAGTCCATTCGTTCCTCTTTAAAAGGCCTCTGGTTAATGTGTTCTATACATTATATTTATAACCTGGCATATTATGGTCTTAAATGCATATAGTAGTTTTTTTTTTCTCTTTCTGTTTTCAGGCCCACATAACTGATACCTGCCGACTTACTGAGACTGAACCCTCGTTCAAGTTGATTGGTCTGGCAAAATTAGATATGGTATTATTAGATTAATGCTTGTAAGACATATATTTTTACAAAAACCCGCAATAGTAATTTCAAACCATTTATTAATTTCATACATTTTATTTTAGCTAAACCCCCCTACCCCCGTTAAAACTAACACCAGCCCGAATAGCCACCTACTTCTCGTCAAACCCCTAAATCCGAGAGCAACTAAACTGACACAAATGCTAGCTATAGATACTATTACAAAACAATGTACCTACTAAACCAAACACCAATAAAACCACCCCCTCCACCATATATCTTACCTATCTATCTTTATATTATATTATATTATATTATATTATATTATATTATATTATATTATATTATATTATATTATATTATATTATATTATATTATATTATATTATATTATATTATATTATAATATTATATTATATTATATCATATTATATCATATTATATCATATTATATCATATTATATTATATTATATTATATTATATCATATTATATTATATTATATTATATTATATTATATTATATTATATCATATTATATTATATTATATTATATTATATTATATATTATTATATTATTATATTATTATATTATTATATTATTATATTATTATATTATATCATATATCATATATATATATATATATATATATAT